CCAATTTTTATATTCTATTCAAAATATTACCATATATAACACAAAATTTCTCCCCCGATTCCTTCTAGTCGAGCCTCTCGGTCTGTCATTATACCTCGCGAAGTAGAAAGAATTACAACTCCCATCCCACCTAAAATTTTAGGGATTCGTTGATAGTTAGAATAGATTCGTAAACCGGGTCGACTGATCCGTTTTAAATTGAAAATATTTCTATAGGGTCTTTTCCTATTCCTTCTATGTCGCAGGGTTAAAACAAAAAAATTTTTGTTTTTTTCTCGATGCTTTCTCACGTTTTCAATAAAACCTTCTCGTAAAAGTATTCTTACAATATTTTCGGTAATATTGGTGGATGCTATTCGAACCACTCTTTTTCGATCCATATCAGCATTTCGTATAGAAGTGATTATCTCAGCAATAGTGTCCCTACCCATGATGAACTATAATTATTGCGGCAAAAAAATTGGATACTATCAACGTGTTTTTTTACTTATTTGTCTATGAATTCTATTTTTCAAGAAAGATATATGCGTGAGACACATTCTACTCAATTTTGAATCTATTTCTTTCAAATACTCCACTAGAAACATATCACGATTTCCTTTTATAATACTTCGGGAGCTAATGAAACTATTTTAGTAAAATTGAATTGTCTCAACTCTCGGGCGATTGCACCAAAAATTCTAGTTCCTTTTGGATTTCCTTCTTTATCAATAACAACTGCGGCATTGTCATCATATCGTATTATCATTCCGTTGTCACGTTTGAGTTCTTTACAGGTACGCACAATTACCGCTCTGACTACTTCGGATCTTTCTAGAGGCATATTAGGTACTGCTTCTTTGATAACAGCAACAATAATGTCACCAATATGAGCATATCGACGATTGCTAGCTCCTATGATTCGAATACACATCAATTCTCGAGCCCCGCTGTTATCCGCTACATTTAAATGGGTCTGAGGTTGAATCATATCATTTTTTTTACTCTGTTTTTTACAATGCAAAGGGCGAAGAAAAAAAGAAATATTTTTTGTCCACAAACACAAAAAGAAACCTGTGTTTTTGTTTCATTCCTAAGATTCCTTTCGGGTGGTTTTAGATTTTTCTTCTATCTCCGAACTAATGAATTGAGTTCGTATAGGCATTTTGGATGCTGCTATTGAAATAGCTCTTCTGGCAATCTTTTTTGTTACTCCACCCATTTCATAAAGTATTCGACCGGGTTTCACAACAGCTACCCAATATTCGGGGGATCCTTTTCCCGAACCCATACGTGTTTCCGCGGGTCGTACAGTAACTGGTTTATCTGGAAATATGCGTACCCATATCTTTCCCCCACGACGTGCATTTCGTGTCATTGCTCGTCGACCTGCTTCTATTTGTCTAGATGTGATCCAAGCAGGTTCAAGTGCTTGAAGAGCATATTTACCGAAACAAATATGATTACCTCCAGAAGATATCCCCTTCATTCTTCCTCTATGTTGTTTACGGAATCTGGTTCTTTTGGGGTTATAGTTGATGGTTGTTTCTCAATTCCATCTCTACTACAGAACCGGACGTGAGAGTTTCTTCTCATCCAGCTCCTCGCGAATCACGAATAAAGGATTTCAAAATTTGGATTTTTAATAATGAAGTTCATTTCAGTTAATTAAGATATAATATTCAAAAAATGAAGTTAAGATATATATGTATTTTTTGAGGAATACGAAGAATCGTTAGTCATTTATATATCTTGTTTGAATAGATAATTCAACATTTTCATATTAGTTTTACTAATATTGTATTATTATTATTGTAACTAATCCTTATTCTGTCTTTTATCCTATTGCTTTTGCAATAAAAAAAGAAAGTTTTCGCGGGCGAATATTTACTCTTTCAATTTCTATTTCAGTTGTAGGGCTAGCTCGTGACGTCTCAGATCTCAGAATAGATGAATAGATCTCCGGCTCATTCCGCCATCCCGACCAGTGAATCTTTAATATTTTTTTTCAATGGAATCTTTTTCATTCACAGGTTCCGTCGTTCCCATCGCTTCTTACTTAATGGTTAGGTCCGAATTTGACAATGGAGCTCGTAAGAATAATCAAATAAAGTGTTGAGCCATTCTTCTCAGTCTTTATTGGCTCGAAGCTCTTGATTTTTTCTTGTATTATTCTATTAATTGATTAATTTCATTAATTAGGGTATGGATAAATCAGTATTCATGCTTTATTACACTGCCTTTTATGATAGACCTTACATATTGGAATTTTAAATCATTGAGATTCTTTTTCTCTCTTTCTCTCCTCCTTCCATTTATCCACATCTTTTTTCTCTTCTATTTTGCTTTGCAACTTAGAATCTTTTTTGTTTATGAAAAAAAAATGGCAGTTGCTACAAAGATATGACCTATACTATATATCATATCGTGACTGGTTCTTTAGATCCAGATAATGCGAAGTTGATGAGTTGGTTATTAGTTCTTCTCTAGTTATTAGTTCATACTATGGGTCTGGTTTAATCCTAACCCTAAAAAATCAACGAGTCACACACTAAGCATAGCAATGATATCAAATGGTCAATCGAATTTTTATTCAACCCTATAGAATTCAGTATTAGAAATTAGAATTGCTCCCTTTGATTGACCAGAAAAAGAATGACCGAGGTTCTCTGCTTTTGTTCAATTACTGGTATCGAAGGGAAAGATAAGTAATAAAGGTTTATTAGGCCTCGTCCAGAAATATCCAAATTTTTATGCCTAATACCCCATAGATAGTTCGAACTGGATAAGAACAATAATCAATTTTAGCTCGAATAGTTTGTCGGGGAACCCTCCCTTCTCTGATCCATTCGACACGTGCAATTTCCTTTCCGTCAATGCGCCCTGCAATTTGTACTTGAATTCCTTTTGTATCTGCTTTTTCAGCTAATTCAATAGCTTTTTTCATTGCTTTTCGAAATGAAACTCTATTCTTTAATTGTCCGGCTATAAATTCGGCAAGAATCTTAGGGTTTCCGTAAGGTTTTGCAATTCTTGTGATAGCAATGTTAAGTTTTCGGTTTACACAATTCAATTCTTTTTGTAGAGTCATTTGTAATTCTTCGGTTGCTCGCGGTCTATTTTCTATTAATAATTTTGGAAATCCCATAAAGATTATGACTTTGATCAGATCGATTCCTTTTTGAATATCTATACGTGCAATTCCCTTGACGCCAGAGGATGTTATCATATTCTTTTGTACATAATTCTTGATAAAATTTCTTATTTTTTGATCTTCTTGTAGACTTTCAGAATAATTTTTTGGTTGTGAAAACCAAAGGGAATGATGACCTTGGGTTGTACCAAGTCTGAAACCTAGTGGATTTATTTTTTGTCCCATAAACCCCCTCTATTATGGAGATCATAATATGCCATAGCTGTAGAATTTTTTTTCCATCTCGGTTTTTTTAACAAATTGAGCTCTATAGATTCAGAATCGTCTAAAGATATATCTTTCAGTACAATAGTTATATGGCAGGTGGTTCTTTTTATCGGATAACTACGTCCGCGAGCTCGAGGTTTGAATTTCTTTACGGTAGTCCCCTCATTCACTTCGGCTTTACTAATAACTAAATTGGCTTCATTGGAAGCCATAGTGTAACTAGCGTTTGCTGCTGCAGAATAAACCAATTTAAAAATGGGATAACCTGCTCGATAGGGCATTAGTTCTAATATCATAAGTGTTTCCTCATAGGAACGCCCACGAATTTGGTCAATGACTCTTCGTGCTTTGTCAGCCGACATAGATATATGTTGACCTAAAGCGTATACTTCTGGTTTTTTCTTCTTTAGCACCTGGTACATAAAGTTTGCCTCCTACTAATGAATCATAAGCATCTAGATCTTTTTTTAGTATTTTAGTATTAACATTACCGACGACGAGATCTATTATCACTTTTTGTGTGTCCTCGGAAATTGAAAGTAGATGCAAATTCTCCCAATTTGTGTCCTACCATATGATCCGTTATATAAATAGGCAGATGCTCTTTTCCATTATGGATGGCAATAGTATGACCAATCATTGTCGGTATAATGGTGGATCCCCGGGACCAAGTTCTTATTATTTCTTTTTCTGCTTTTCTGTTAAGCTTATCAATTTTTTTTAATAAATGATTCGCTACAAAGGGATTTTTTTTTAGTGAACGTGCCACAGCTGACTCCTATATATTTTTTTTGAAGAAATCAATTCGATTTTCTTTACTACTTACTACGGTGACGAAGAATGAACTTCTCACTATATTTATTTCTTTTTCTACTTCTTCTTCCAAGTGCAGGATAACCCCAAGGGGTTGTGGGTTTTTTTCTACCAATTGGGGCTCTCCCTTCACCACCTCCATGGGGATGGTCTACAGGGTTCATAACTACTCCTCTTACTACAGGACGCTTACCTAGCCAACGTTTAGCTCCGGCTCTACCCAAGCTTTTCTGGTTCACCCCAACATTCCCCACTTGTCCGACTGTTGCTGAGCAGTTTTTGGATATCAAACGGACCTCCCCAGAAGGTAATTTTATTGTGGCTGATTTTCCCTCTTTTGCAATCAGTTTCGCAACAGCACCCGCTGCTCTAGCTAATTGTCCACCCTTTCCAAGTGTGATTTCTATGTTATGTATAGCCGTGCCTAAGGGCATTTCGGTCAACGGTAGGGCATTTCCGATTTTTATAGAAACCTCTGTACCAGAAACAATGCTATCTCCAATTATAGCCCCCCTGGGATGTAAAATATATCTCTTCTCACCATTCCCATAGTGTATGAGACAAATGTATGCATTTCGATTAGGGTCGTATTCTATGGTTATGATTCGACCATATATGTCTTTTTCATTCCGTCGAAAATCTATTTTACGGTATAGACGCTTATGACCTCCCCCTCTATGCCTTGCGGTAATGATTCCTCTGGCATTACGACCTTTACCACAACGATGCTGTCCATAGATCAAATTCTTTCCTCGAGTGGATTTCACTTGACCATTTACGGTTCCATTGCGTGTACTCGGGGTATAAGTTTTGTATAATTGTATCACCATGCTATTAAGTATTTTGATTGAAGTTCTTTATCTTTTTAAGAGGTTGAATAGAATAACCCGGTTGAAGCGTAATGATTACACGTCTCATTGTCTGTCCCATTCTTCTACTCTTTGCGGGAAGGCGATGGCTATTCACATCCTTTACCTTGACACCAAAAAAGAGTTCGATCGAAAGTTTTACTCCTATCTTACTTGCTCTTGATTCGATATTAAAAGTATATTTATTTTTCCCCAATAACCGAATACTTTTGTCTGTCAATACCGCATATTTGATTCCATCCATAAATTTATTTTCTTCCTTCTGAGTTCAAGTCTCAATAAGAATGCTAGTTCTTACTGTTCATATATATCTATCATACATATATATCTATCATCTATGAAAAAAAAAATATAGATAGATATGTTATGATATGGATCTGAATTGTGTTATGTGACATCAATTCGTTATGTATGGATGAGATTCCAAGGTCCTGATTGCGTGCATCCAGTAGGAATTGAACCTACGACTTCGCCAATTATGAGTTGGGCGCTTTCACCACTCAGCCATGGATGCTTAACAGGGACCCTTGTCCACGGTGCCAATCCAATATAAAAAATAAGTCAAATTAAAATAACATAAAATCATTTAAATTAAAATAACATAAAATAAGTCAAATTAAAATAACATAAAATAAGTCAAATTAAAATAACATAAAATCATTTAAATTAAAATAACATAAAAGAAGAATCAAAATCAAAATCAAAATGAGATGAAATCTCGGGGGTGAACCTAATGCAAAAAAGACAAATCAAGATGCAAAAAAGACAAATCAAGTTCTGTATTTTCGAATTGAGAGAGATAATGAGAGAGATAAAGAATTCTCACTATTTCTTAGATTCGTGGACCCAATTCAATTCAGTGGGATCCTTTATTCACATCTTTTTCCACCAAGAACGTTTTCTAAAACTCTTTGACCCACGAATTTTTAGTATTCTACTTTCACGCAATTTCCAGGGTTCAACAAGCAATCGATCTTTCACGATCAGGGGAGTAATACTCTTTGTAGTAGCGGTACTTATATATCGTATTAACAATCGAAATATGGTCGAAAGAAAAAACCTATATTTGACAGGGTTTCTTCCTATACCTATGAATTCCACTGGACCCAGAAATGATCGATTGGAAGAAGCTGTTGGGTCTTCCAATATCAATAGGTTGATTGTTTCGCTCCTGTATCTTCCAAAAGGAAAAAAGATCTCTGAGAGTTCTTTCCTGAATCGGAAAGAGAGTACTGGGGTTCTCTCAATAACAAAGAGGAATTCTAGTTGTAAGATATCTAATGAAACCGTCGCCGAAATTGAGATCTTATTCAAAGAGAAAGATAGCAAATCTCTGGAGTTTCTTTTTGTATATTATATGGATGATGATTCGACCCACAAGGACCATGATTGGAAATTGGCTGATCCTATTTTATTGGAAAGATTAGCGAAAGACTGGATTTCTTATCTTATGTCTGCTTTTCGTGAAAAAAGACCAATTGAAGCGGGGGTTTTCTTCAAACAACATGAGCATGTTTCCCATCTCTTCTCGAGAAACAAGGGGGCTATCTCGTTGCAAAATTGTACTCAATTTCATATGTGGAAATTCCGCCAAGATCTCTTCCTTTTATTCCCTAGTTGGGGGAATAATCCGCCCGAATCGTATTTTTGGTTAGGCAATGTGTGGTTGGGAAAGAAGGATCGGTTTTTTAGCAAGGTACGGAATGTATGGTCAAATATTCAATATGATTCCACAAGGTCTAGTTTCGTTCAAGTAACGGATTCTAGCCAACTGAAAGGATCCTCTGATCAATCCAGAGATCATTTGGATTCCAATCATTTGGATTCCATTAGTAATGAGGATTCGGAATATCGCACATTGATCAATCAAAGAGAGATTCAACAACTAGAAGAAAGATCGATTCCCTGGGATCCTTCCTTTCTTCAAACGGAACGAAAAGAGATAGAATCAGACCGATTCCCGAAAAACCTTTCTGGATATTCCTCAATGTCCCAGCTATTCACGGAACGCGAGAAACCGATGATTAATCATCTGTTTCCGGAAGAAATGGAAGAATTTCTTGGGAATGCTACAAGATCCGTTCGTTCTTTTTTCTCTGATAGATGGTCAGAACTTCATCTGGGTTCGAATCCTACTGAGAGGTCCACTAGAGAGCAGAAATTGTTGAAGAAACATCTTTCTTTTGTCCGGCGATCAGAAAATAAAGAAATGATTCATTTATTCAAAATCATTACGTATTTACAAAATACTGTCTCAATTCATTCTATTTCATTAGATCCGGGATGTGATATGGTTCCGAAGGATGACCCGGATCTGGACAGTTCCAATAAGATTTCATTCTTTAACAAAAATCCATTTTTTGATTTCTTTCACCGATTCCATGAACGGAACAGGGGAGGATACGCGTTACACCACGATTTTGAATCAGAAGAGAGATTGCAAGAAATGGCAGATCTATTTACTCTATCAATAACCGAGCCGGATCTGGTGTATCATAAGGGATTTTCTTTTTCTATTGATTCGTACGGATTGGATCAAAAAAAATTCTTGAATGAGGTATTCAACACCGGGGCTGAATCGAAAAAGAAATCTTTATTGGTTCTGTCTCCTGTTCTTTTTCGTTATGAGGAGAATGAATATTTTTTTCGAAGGATCAGACAAAAACGGGTCTGGATCTCCTGCGGGAATGGTTTGGGAGATCTAAAGCAAAAAATGGTGGTATTTGCTAGCAATAACATAATGGAAGCAGTCAATCAATATAGATTGATCCGAAATCTGATTCAAATCCAATATAATAGGTACATAAGAAGTGTATTGAATCGATTCTTTTTAATGAATAGATCCGATCGCAACTTCGAATATGGAATTCAAAGGGATCAAAAAGGAAAGGATACTCTCAGTCATAGAACTCTAATGAAATATATGATCAAACAAGATTATGCATATATATACAAATGGTCCAATGGGAGCAAGAATTGCCAGCAACATTTGGAACATTTCCTTTCTGAGCAGAAAAGCTGTTTTCAAGTGCATTTTCAAGTGCAAAAGAGCCGTTTTCAAGTAATGTTTGATCAATTACGTATTTATACACGTATTCGTATTAATCAATTTTTGATGAATTATTCTGAGGTTTGCAAGAAATTCGAAAAAGATGTGTATAAGTTGCTTACTTTCTTTTTGCCCAAGTGGTCCAGGTCACTTCGTTTCTTTTTCCTTTTCCCCCAGTCACTTCGTTTTTTGGGCAAGTCACTTCGTTTTTTGGCCAAGTTGCTTTTCTTTTTGTCTAATTCACTTTCTTTTCCTTTTTCCTGTGTAAGTTTTGGGAATACCCCCATTCATAGGTCCGAAATCAACATCTATGAATTGAAAGGTCCGAATGATAAACTCTGCAATCAGTTGTTAGAATCGATAGGTTTTCAAATTGTTCATTTGAAAAAATTGAACCCCTTCTTACTGGCTGATGATGGTACTTCGAAATTCTTGATCAATGGAGGAACAATATCACCATTTTTGTTCAATAAGATACCAAAGCGGATGATTGACTCATTCCATACTAGAACTAATCGCAGGAAATCCTTTGATAACAAAGATTCCTATTTCTCAATGATATTCTACGATCAAGACAATTGGCTGAATCCCGGGAAACCATTTCACAGAAGTTCATTGATATCCTCTTTTTATAAAGCAAATCGACTTCGATTCTTGAATAATCCGCATCACTTCTGCTTCTATTGTAAGAAAAGATTCCCTTTTTCTGTGGAAAAGGCTCGTAATAATAATTCATATTTTCTATATGGGCAATTTCTCAATATCTTGTTCCTTCGCAAGAAAAGATTTTCTTTGTGCGTTGGTAAAAAAAAACATGTTTTTGGGGGGAGAACTACTATTTCACCAATCGAGTCACAAGTATCTAACATATTCATACCTAACGATTTTCCACAAAGTGGTGACGAAAGGTATAACTTGGACAAATCTTTTCATTTTCTAAGTCGACCCGATCCATTCGTTCGTAGAGCTATTTATTCGATCGTAGACACTTCTGGAAACCCTCTAACAGAGGGACAAATTGTCAATTTTGAAAGAACTTATTGTCAACCTCTTTCAGATATGAATCTATCTGATTCAGAAGGAAAGAACCTTCATGAGTGTCCCAATTTCAATTCAAATATAGGTTTGATTCACATTCCATGTTCTGAGAAAGATTTCCCATCCGAAAAAAGGAAAAAACAGAGTCTTTGTCTAAAGAAATGCGTTGGGGTTCAGAAAGGGCGGATGTATACAACCTTTCAACGAGATAGTGCTTTTTCAATTCTCTCAAAAAAATGGAATCTATTCCAAACATATATGCCAAGCTTCTTTACTTCGACAGGGTACAAATATCTAAATTCGATATTTTTAGATACTTTTTCAGACCTATTGTCAATACTAAGTAGCAGTGTATCCATTTTTCATGATATTATGGGTATATCGTGGCGAATTCTTCAGACAAAATTGTGGAAGATGCAATTTTTTCTCAGAAGTGAGATCTCGAGTAAATGGTTACATAATCTTCTGTCCAAAGAAATGATTCATCGAAATAAAAAGAATAAGTCGTCGTTGATATCGACACATCTGAGATCGCCAAATGTTTGGGAATTCCTCTATTCAATCCTTTTCCTTGTTCTTGTTGCTGGATATCTCGTTCTTATACATCTTTTCTTTGTTTCCCAGACCTTTAGTGAGTTACAGACAGAGTTCGAAAAGGTCAAATCTTTGATGATTCCCTCATCAATGATTGAGATTGAGTTGCGAAAACTTCTAGATAAGTATCCTACGTCTGAACCGAATTCTTTCTGGTTAAAGAATCTCTTTCTATTTCCCATCAATCGAATCGCTTTTTCTATAAATACGAGACATCTAAGTCATACAAGTAAAGAG